GGGTTTTATGTTTTTAGAATATAATATTACATAATTATGTTTTTAATCTTTAAATGAGTTTTGTTGGGGCAGGACGCGAGTATGGGATAGCTTTATAGGATCAAATATAAATACAAGATGGTGTTGTTGAAGCTTATTATAAATACCCATCAAAATGAGGAATAAAAAATGTTACAAATGCTGTTTTAGGCCTTGTTTTTTTGGGGGGGGGTAGGGGGGGGGCACTTAGAATATATTAAAGTGTAAAATGACGAATTATAAGAAATAACAGTACAGGAATCTCCAAAATAATCTTCGTTATTAATTAGTTAGTCAGTGTAGTCAAATATGTTATGTCCGAGAATTAGTTAATATGTAAACCTTCTATTATTGTTTCTTTACAGCTCATACTTCAGTGCTTCATACAAGTTTTGCGAGTATAGGACCACCTTTACGGGAATTTTGCGTATTCACTGTGAAATGCCAGTTGAAAGGATAAAAAATAAGAGAGAACCACCCGCCCCTGTGGAGAGAACGCTCGGCTTGGTGTGTAACGAGTCGTCTGGTTGCCGCCATTAACCTATGCATTCTTCAATAAAGGTTTGGGGCTGCTTGCTAGTCTATGGACCTGAAATAGGAACCAAATGCCAGTAATAGTTCAATCTGATGGAACCCCGCGATTGCTTGCCTTTAACTATCATTAACCGTGAGCAATAAGAAATCAACTGATGGTAGGCTCTTATTGCAGCGCTCTGAGCCGTTTCCTATGAGACTACTGATTGTAACCGGTTGCCTTAATTTGTACCAGTGCATACATACATTTGAAGTCTCCCACAACTATTATTGACTTCTGTGAACAAATTGGCATTCCGCGAGCGGACACTAGCATTCCCCTGTAATTCGGATAGTTGGTGAAACACACACTGCCCTCGGGTTGGAGCTACATGAACTTGGCATCCCTAACAGTTAGCTGTTGTTAAAGCTCCAGAAGTCATAACAATGTCCAGGGACAGGCTTATGTACTAGTACATATAGTAGTATGTGGTTACTATCATGTCATGGTGATATTACATATAATGTACCAGGGAATAGTTTAAGAAGAATTCTAGCTTTGGGAGCTAGAGGCAGGAGTTAAAGTCTCCTTTCTCTGAGTTTTTGCAGTAGGGAGGATTTTAACCTCCGACGTCCGGTTTACAAGACCGGTGCTCTGAGCTGAGCTACTAATACAAGCTCATCCAAGGGCTTTGTTTTCTAGTCATCCTGCCAGGGGCATGAAGAACAAGAAAAGAGAGAAGTATAGGAAGGATGCTACTTGACCGATAATAACGAAGGGGTGCTCTACGGGTATGCCTCCAATTCAAGTGAGGATTATGACGTCTGCCACGAGTGTTCAGAAGAGGAATTGTGAGATGGGGCGGAATGTTAGGCTTCGTTGTTTAGAGGTATGAAGAAAGGGAACAACTATAAGAACAAGGATAGAGGAGAGCAGAGCTAGGACGCCACCTAGTTTATTAGGGATGGATCGGAGAATAGCGTAGGCAAATAGAAAATATCATTCTGGTTTAATGTGGGGTGGTGTAACGAGGGGGTTGGCTGGGGTGAAATTGTCTGGGTCTCCTAATAGGTTGGGTGAGAAAAGGGCTAAAGAGGTGAGGGCAATTAGGAGTGCTGCAAAACCTAGGAGGTCTTTGTAGGAAAAATATGGGTGGAAAGAGATTTTATCTGCGTCTGAGTTAAGACCCAAGGGGTTGTTTGAGCCGGTTTCGTGCAGGAAGAGCAGGTGAATTACTGTTGCTGCTGCAATGACAAATGGAAATAGGAAGTGGAAGGCGAAGAATCGGGTAAGGGTGGCATTGTCTACGGAGAAACCGCCTCAAATTCATTGGACTAGGGTGTTCCCTACATAAGGGACAGCGGATAGAAGGTTGGTAATAACGGTAGCGCCTCAGAAGGATATTTGTCCTCATGGTAATACGTAACCTACGAATGCGGTCATTATAACGAGAAGGAGGAGAACTACTCCCACATTTCAGGTTTCTTTGTAGAGGTAAGAGCCATAATATAGTCCTCGTCCGATGTGTATATAAATACAAATAAAAAAGAAAGATGCCCCGTTAGCATGGAGGTTTCGGATGAGTCAGCCGTAATTTACGTCTCGGCAGATGTGGGTTACGGAGGAAAAGGCTGTGGCGATGTCAGAGGTATAGTGTATGGCTAAGAAAAGGCCTGTAAGAATTTGGGAGATTAAACATAGGCCGAGGAGTGAGCCGAAGTTTCATCAGACTGAAATATTTGAGGGAGCAGGGAGGTCAACTAGTGCGTCGTTAGCAATTTTTAGCAGTGGGTGGGTTTTTCGAAGGCTTGCCATTAGGGTTCCTATAGTTGAATACAACGGTGGTTTTTCAAGCCGCTAGTCCTGGTTAAAATCCTGGTGGGAACTATGACTTTCATTATATTTTTGTTTTTGTTGGGCTTAGTGCTAGGCTTAGTAGGGGTAGCTTCAAATCCTTCTCCCTATTTTGCGGCTTTGGGGTTGGTAGCAGCGGCTGGTATGGGATGTGGGGTTTTGGTGGGGCACGGGGGCCCTTTTTTGTCTCTTGTTTTGTTTTTAATTTATTTAGGTGGCATGTTAGTTGTTTTTGCGTATTCGGCAGCTTTAGCTGCTGAGCCTTATCCGGAGAGTTGGGTGAACTGGTCTGTTGGGATGTATATTTTAGTATATTTGGCAGGAGTAGTTTTAGCTTCTTGCTTGTTTTGAGGGGGGTGGTATGAATTTTCGTGAGTGCCTGTAGATGAACTGGGAGTATTTTTTACATTGCGTGGGGATACAGGGGGAGTTGCTTTATTGTACTCCTTCGGGGGGTGAATGTTGATTTTTAGTGCTTGGGTCCTTCTTCTTGCTTTGTTTGTAGTTTTGGAATTAACACGAGGGCTGAGTCGTGGTACTCTCCGTGCAGTTTAGAGGGTCAAGGTTAGTGTTGCGAGAGAAAGTGTGAGGAGGAAAAGGGTAAGGTACGTTTTGATTATACCTTGTTGGACGTTACTGGCTGTGGTGATTAGTGGGATGTTAAGAGATGAAATGGCTTTGGGGCCTACTTTTTCTAATCAAGCTTGGTCTACTATTTGGGAGGCGATTGTTTGGCCAAGGGTAAGGTTTAGTTTAGGGACCAGTCGGTGGACGATTGTCGGAAAGAAGCCTAATATGTTAGAAAAATGGTGAGGTGAGAGGTGTGGGATGGGCTTGAACTGTTTGGTTGTTAAAGAGGCTAGTTCGAGTGCTGCAAGGAGTCCTGCAATAGTGACAGTTAGTGCGGCAAGTTTTAGTAGGGGGGGCATAGATATCACGGGTGTCTTTAGAGGGGTAATATTAGAGGTAATTAGAAGGCCAGCAACGATACTTCCTCAGGCAAGGCGCTTGATAGGGTTGACGACTGTGGGGAAGTTTTCGTTAATTGGGGAAAGTGCATTGAATCGGGGGTGTCCCATAGTAACAAAAAAAACAATACGGAGGCTATAAATGGCAGTGAAGGAGGTGGCGAGAAGGGTTAAGGCGAGGGCTCAGGCGTTAAGGTGGGATGTGTTTAGTGCTTCGATGATGGCATCTTTGGAAAAAAATCCTGCTAGAAAGGGAAAGCCTGTAAGGGCAAGGCTGCCAACAGTGAGGCAGGAAGAAGTGAAGGGGGTGAGGTTATGTATAGCCCCCATTTTGCGGATGTCTTGTTCATCATTTAGGCTGTGAATAATTGACCCCGAGCAAAGGAAAAGCATAGCTTTGAAGAATGCGTGGGTGCAGATGTGTAGGAAAGCCAATTGAGGTTGATTTAAACCAATAGTAACTATTATCAGGCCCAGTTGGCTTGATGTTGAGAATGCAACAATTTTTTTGATATCGTTTTGGGTGAGTGCACATGTGGCGGTGAAGAGGGTGGTTAAGGCCCCGAGGCAAAGGCAGATGGTGAGGGCTGTTTGGTTATTTTCTAGTAAGGGGCTTATACGAATAAGGAGAAAAATGCCTGCTACGACTATCGTGCTGGAGTGAAGTAGGGCGGAAACTGGTGTAGGGCCTTCTATGGCGGATGGTAGTCATGGGTGGAGTCCAAATTGTGCTGATTTACCGGTGGCGGCAATAATGAGACCTAGTAGGGGAAAAGTAAGATCTAGGTTTTTGGCGGAGGCAAAAATTTGTTGTATCTCCCAAGAGTTTAGGTTTACGGCTATTCATGCTATAGCAAGAATGAGGCCAATATCACCCAGTCGGTTATAAAGAACTGCTTGTAGAGCAGCGGTATTTGCATCTGCACGTCCATGTCATCAGCCAATGAGTAGGAAGGATATAATCCCTACTCCTTCTCAGCCGATAAAGAGCTGGAATATGTTGTTTGCGGTTACTAGAATAATTATGGCAATGAGAAAAATAAGTAGGTATTTAAAGAATCGATTTATGTTGGGGTCGGAGTGCATGTATCAGGATGCGAATTCTAGAATGGACCATGTTACGTAAAGAGCGATGGGGCAAAAAATAATAGAGTAGTGGTCGAATTTAAGGCTAATGTTGATGTCGAAAGTTAGGGTGTTTATTCAGTTTCAGTTGGTAATGATTGTTTCTGCGCCTTCATTAAAAAAGATAAGTAGGGGGAGGAGGCTTACGAAAAACGAGAGTTTTACTGCGGCTTTGACTTCTGAGAGAGCTCAATTTGTGGGGCGGGGGATGGGGGAAAAGGTGGAAAAAACGGGTAGTGCCAAGAGGAGAAAAATTGTGGCTAAGCTTGTCGTTATTAGTACGGAAGGGGTGTGCATAAGCTTCTACTTGGATTTGCACCAAGAGTTTATGGTTCCTAAGACCATCGGATGAGCTGTTATCCTTTAGAAGCATTGCAAGTGAGCCCTGGAGTCCAACCAAGGTAGCGGAGATTAGCAGTCTTCGTTGCTAGCAAGCCTCTCTTGGTAGATAAGAGGATTTTCACCTCTGTTTTTAGAATCACAATCTAATGTTTTAACTAAACTATATCAACAGATGAGCCATCCTCAGATGAGTCCTGGTTTAAGGATGAGGAGGATAAGGGGAAGGAGGTGGAGTGTAATTAGTAGATGTTCCCGAGAGTGGGATGGGTCAAGTGCAATAATGTGGGCTGGAAGGGGGCCTCGTTGGGTTATAAGAAATATGTAAAGGGAATAGCCGGCAGTAATTAGGGCTCCAGCCCCTGTGAGGATTAGGGTTCATCAGGATCAGCCAAATAGGGAGGCAATCACTATTAGTTCTCCCATTAAGTTAGGGAGGGGTGGAAGTGCTAGGTTAGCAAGGCTGGCAATAAATCATCATGTTGTTATAAGGGGGAGTGCGAGCTGTAGGCCTCGGGCTAGGACTAGCGTCCGACTGTGCGTACGCTCGTAGTTGGTGTTTGCTAAGCAAAAGAGAGCAGAGGATGTTAAGCCATGTGCAATTATAAGGATAAGGGCTCCGGTAAGGCCTCAGGGGGTTTGAATAAGAATTCCTCCTACGACCAGGCCTATGTGGCTGACTGAGGAGTATGCAATTAGCGATTTAAGGTCCGTTTGGCGTAGGCAAATTGAGCCGGTTATGATTATGCCTCAAAGCGCAAGGATAATGAAAGGGTAACTTAATTCTTTGGTATAGGGCTCTAGTGTCGTCATGATTCGAATTATGCCGTAGCCGCCTAGTTTTAGAAGGACGGCTGCGAGGACTATTGAACCTGCGATAGGAGCTTCTACGTGGGCTTTTGGGAGCCACAGGTGAAGGCCGTAAAGGGGCATTTTTACTAAGAAGGCCAGGAGGCAGGCAACTCATCACAGTTTTATGCCCGATAAACAGCTGGGAAGGCTATAGTAATAGTGGAGGGTTATCAGGGAGAGACTCCCCGATATTTTTTGTAAATAAAGGAGGGCGATAAGAAGGGGAAGGGAGCCTGCGAGGGTGTAGAATAAGAAGTAAATGCCTGCAGTTAGCCGTTGTGCCTGGTTACCTCATCGGGTAATAATAATAATTGTGGGGATTAAGGTGGCTTCAAATATAATATAGAACATAATTAGTTCGGTAGCAGAGAAGGCTAAAATTAGGAAAAATTGCAAGAGTGTTAACAGGGTGATGTATATTCGTTGGCGAGCAAGAGGTTCGGAGGCGACGTGATGTTGGCTTGCAAGAATTATAAGGGGTAGTAGTCAGCAGGAAAGGATTAGGAGGGGGGTTGAAATAGGGTCCGCTGCTATATTAGCGTTTATGAAGGACCAGCCTGTTTCTGCGGGATTTTTAAATCAAGTAAAGCTTGCGACGGAGATTGTTAAACTGTGAAGAAGCACAGTTGGTCAAAGTAGAGGGCCTGATGTAAATCAAGCTGTAGGGATTAGTATTAGAGTGGGGATGAGGATTTTTAGCATTGTAGGAGGTTTAGGTTTTGGAGGCGGTCGGACCCGTGGGTTCGAGCGGTGGCAACTAGCAAGGCAAGGCCTGCGCTTGCTTCGCAAGCTGAGAATGCCAGGAGAAGTATAGGCGAGGCTGAAAAGTTAGTTGAGTTCAGCTGGAGTGCTCAAAGGGAGAGCGCAATAAAGAGAGAAAGCATTATTCCTTCTAGGCAGAGAAGGGCTGAGAGAAGGTGGGTTCGGTGAAATGCCAGACCTGAAAGTCCCAGTAGAAAGGCGGATGAAAAGGCGAAGTGGACAGGAGTCACTAGACTTTTGTGGACTCGAACCACAAATTTTTGAGCCGAAATCAAATGTTTTAATTTAAACTAAAAGTCTATTCGGCCCATTCGAGGCCGCCTTGTATTCATTCATAAATAAGGCCAAGAGTTAGGAGGATGAGAATGCTTGTTGCTCAGGAGAACGTAATTAGCGGGTACAATAGTTGGTCACCTCAGGGAAGTGGGAGAAGGAGTGCAATTTCAAGGTCAAAGAGAAGGAAGAGGATGGCGACAAGGAAAAATCGAAGGGAGAAAGGGAGTCGGGCCGATCCTACAGGGTCAAAGCCACACTCGTAGGGTGATAGTTTTTCGTGGTCGGGGCTCATGAGGGGAAGCCAGAAGGAGACAATGGCAAGAACGGAGGAGAGTAAGATAGTAATGGTAATTACGGTAGTAATAATATTCATTATCTTTCCTTGGATTTTAACCAAGACTTGATGATTGGAAGTCATGTATACTAACATTAATATTAGAAAGATATTATTAAAAGGAAAAAAATTGAAAGAAGAGGGAGGGGTTATTATCGCTTGCGCAGAATAGGTCTACTGTTTATTTTTGCGGAAAGGAAAAGTTTTGATCAGGAAGGTAAAAAGTGACAATACAAAATAATTATGTGGAAATAATTATATAAAGACGATTCTATCTAGAAAAGGTAATAATATGTAGGGGCGGTTTATATTGCATGAGGGGAGATCGGATTTAGCAAACGTGTTTATATGTTCTAAGCAAAGTAGAAAAATCAAGGGAAAGCTATGCGTAAAATATGTAGCAAATAGTTTTGGGGTAACAAATCTGTAAAGCTCAGTGCTATACAGGTCGAATGATAATGATAACCACAACAATAATCACTAGGTCCATCTTCTCTTTTTTTTGGGGGGGGGGGTTTGGGTTTTGTATTTTTTGAACATTTATGAGCCCCATCAATAGATGGAGATGTAAAGAAATAGCCACACAACGTCTACGAAGTGTCAGTATCAGGCTGCTGCTTCAAATCCAAAATGGTGTTGAGATGTAAAATGATATAGGACTTGACGTAGTAGGCAGACAGCCAGGAATGTCGATCCAATAATGACATGGAGGCCGTGGAATCCGGTGGCTACAAAGAATGTGGAGCCGTAGACCCCGTCTGCAATTGTAAAGGGGGCTTCATAATATTCTATGGCTTGGAGGAAGGTGAAGTAAAAGCCTAAAAGAATAGTTAGTCCGAGGGATTGGATTGCTTCTTTTCGTCGGCCTTCTATGATGCTGTGGTGGGCTCATGTAACTGTAACCCCTGAGGCAAGGAGGACTGCGGTATTAAGAAGAGGTACTTCGAATGGGTCTAGCGTGGTGATACCCGTTGGGGGTCAGCAGCCTCCTAACTCAGGGGTTGGTGCGAGGCTGGCGTGGTAGAAGGCTCAGAAAAATCCTAGAAAAAAGAAAATTTCTGAGGTAATGAAGAGGATTATTCCGTAGCGGAGGCCTTTTTGTACAGGAGGGGTGTGGTGTCCTTGGAATGTGCCCTCTCGAACGATGTCTCGTCATCATTGAAATATTGTAAGAAGAAGAAGTATGGTGCCGAGGGCTATAAGTGTCGTGGTGTGGAAATGGAATCAGATTGCTAGGCCTGATGTTATTAATAGGGCGGCCACTGCGCCCGTTAGGGGTCAGGGGCTGGGGTCAACCATGTGGTAGGCGTGTGCTTGGGCGGTCATTAAACGTTTTCTTGGAGGTAAAGGCTTAAGAGCAGGACGAAGACATAGGCTTGAATTATTGCAACTGCTACTTCTAAGAGAGTTAATAGGAAGAGGAGGGCTATTGTTGGGATTGCCACTATTGGTATAATAGGAAGGAGAACAAATGCTCCTGTTGCGATTAGTTGAATTAAGAGGTGGCCTGCTGTAAGGTTAGCTGTAAGTCGAACCCCTAGGGCCAGTGGGCGGATCAGTAAGCTAATTGTTTCGATGACAATAAGAATCGGAATTAGGGGGGTGGGTGTGCCTTCGGGGAGGAGGTGGCCTAGGGTAGCATTTGGTTGGTTTCGTATCCCAATAATTACGGTCATTAACCAAAGGGGGAAGGCGAGACCTAGATTAAGCGAAAGTTGCGTGGTGGGGGTATAGGTGTACGGGAGGAGGCCTAGTATATTAATGGAAATGAGGAACAATATTAGGGATGCAAATAAAGCGGCTCATTTATGTCCTCCTTGGTTTAGGGGAAGGAGAAGTTGGTTAATAAAACGATTAATAAATCATCCTTGAAGTGCGAGAGTTCGGTTATTTAGTCAGCGGGGGGAGGCATTAGGAAAGAAGGTTCATGGCAGGGTCAGGGCGACGGCGATTAGGGGTACGCCTAAAAATGATGGGCTTATAAATTGATCAAAGAAGTTTAGTACCATGGTCAGTTTCAGGGGGTGATTTTAGAAGTTTTTGTGCTCTGTGCGGCGGGTTCGTTTGGAAAAGTGTGGCTTAAGACCTTTGGTGGAAGGACAATTAAAAAGACTGTTCAGGAGAAAAAGAAGATAGCAAACCATGGGGCCGGATCAAGTTGAGGCATAAAAACCACTAAGGGTGGTCGGAAGGCACCAATTTCTAGCTTAAAAGGCTAGCGCTAGTTTCCTGTTTAGCTTCTCAGTGAGGCGTCTTGAAGTATTAGTGATGACCAGTTTTCAAAATGTTCTAGCGGGACTGCTTCTACTACAATAGGCATAAAGCTGTGGTTGGCGCCGCAGATTTCGGAGCACTGACCATAGAAGACTCCAGGGCGGGATGCAATGAAAGCTGTTTGATTTAGGCGGCCGGGGACTGCGTCCATTTTTACACCGAGGGCTGGGACTGCTCAGGAGTGGAGAACATCTTCGGCTGAAACTAGAACTCGGACGGGAGATTCTACTGGGACCACTATGCGGTGGTCCGCTTCTAGGAGCCGAAATTGTCCCGGGGACAGGTCGTGTGTAGGGATCATATATGAGTCGAAGCCTAGTTCGTTGTAGTCTGTATATTCATAACTTCAGTATCATTGGTGGCCTATGGCCTTAATTGTTAGATGGGGATCATTAATTTCGTCCATAAGGTAAAGAATGCGAAGAGAAGGAAGGGCAATTAAAATAAGAATTACTGCTGGAAGAATCGTTCAGATAATTTCAATTTCTTGGGAGTCTAGAATGTATTTATTAGTAAGTTTAGTCGATACCATAGCAACAATAATATAAAGTACTAATGTACTAATTAGGAACACGATTATTAAAGCGTGGTCATGAAAGTGAAGGAGTTCTTCCATAACAGGGGAAGCTGCGTCTTGAAAGCCTAGCTGTGAGGGGTGTGCCATTGGTAAAACAAGATACGCGAGGCTTTAACTCGCAATTCTGCCTTGACAAGGTAGTGTAATAAACATTTTACTAGTATCTTGAAAAGAAAGTGACAGAGTGGTTTATGTGGTTGGCTTGAAACTAACTTACGGGGGTTCGATTCCTCCCTTTCTCGTTAATTTGATTGGACCTGAACAAATGCTGGTTCTTCGAAAGTGTGGTAGGGTGGGGGGCAGCCGTGAAGCCATTCTACATTAGTTATGGTTAGTTCAACTGCAAGGACTTCACGTTTAGCGCTGAATGCTTCTCAAATAATAAATAGGAATATTACAACTGCTATTAGAGAAATGAGGGAGCCAATAGAGGATACTGTATTTCAAAGTGTGTAGGCATCCGGATAGTCTGAATATCGGCGAGGCATACCAGCTAGGCCCAGAAAGTGTTGTGGGAAGAAAGTTAAGTTGACTCCTACAAATATCACTCCGAAGTGAATTTTTGTTCAGGTGCTGTGTAGGGTATATCCTGTAAATAGTGGGAATCAGTGAACGAATGCTGCAACGATAGCAAATACGGCTCCTATCGAAAGAACATAGTGGAAGTGGGCTACTACATAGTATGTGTCGTGAAGAACAATATCTAAGGAGGAGTTGGCTAGGACGATACCAGTTAAACCGCCTACTGTAAATAAAAAAATAAAGCCTAGGGCTCAGAGAAGCGGGGTTTCTCATTTGATTACACCTCCATGCAATGTTGCAAGTCAGCTAAATACTTTTACGCCTGTTGGGATAGCAATAATTATTGTGGCAGAGGTAAAATAAGCACGGGTGTCTACGTCTATTCCGACTGTAAACATATGATGGGCCCATACGATAAAGCCTAATAGTCCAATGGCCATCATGGCTCAGACTATTCCTATGTATCCGAAAGGTTCTTTTTTCCCAGAGTAGTACGCTACAATGTGTGAGATTATTCCAAACCCTGGGAGAATCAGGATGTATACCTCTGGGTGACCAAAGAATCAGAACAGATGTTGGTAAAGAATTGGATCTCCTCCTCCTGCCGGGTCAAAGAAAGTTGTGTTCAGGTTTCGGTCCGTTAGAAGCATTGTAATTCCAGCAGCAAGAACAGGGAGGGAAAGGAGCAGAAGGACGGCAGTAATTAGAACTGCTCAGACAAATAAAGGGGTTTGGTATTGAGAAATGGCGGGGGGTTTTATGTTAATAATAGTTGTAATGAAGTTAATGGCCCCTAAGATTGAGGAAATCCCAGCTAGGTGGAGGGAGAAGATAGTTAGGTCTACGGATGCACCTGCATGGGCTAGGTTGCCTGCTAAGGGCGGGTAAACGGTTCATCCGGTCCCTGCTCCTGCTTCAACCCCAGAGGATGCAAGGAGGAGAAGAAAAGAGGGGGGAAGGAGCCAGAAGCTTATATTATTCATTCGAGGGAAGGCCATATCAGGTGCCCCAATTATTAAAGGAATTAATCAATTTCCGAAGCCTCCAATCATGATTGGCATTACTATAAAGAAGATCATTACGAACGCATGTGCTGTAACGATTACATTGTAAATCTGATCATCTCCGAGAAGGGCGCCTGGTTGGCTTAGCTCTGCTCGAATGAGAAGGCTAAGGGCCGTGCCGACTATTCCAGCTCAGGCACCAAATACGAGGTAGAGGGTGCCGATGTCTTTGTGATTAGTAGAAAAAAATCAACGTGTGATTGCCACAGGTAAGATGGCTGAGTTTAAGCGGTGGGTTGTAGCCCCATAGAGAGAGGTTCGAGTCCTCTTCTTATCAAGCCCTGAGGTGAATTTTTCATATAAGATTGCAAATCTTAAGGAGTAGGTTAACGCCTACCGGGGCTTTCCCCGCCTTCCTAGCCGGAAAAGGCGGGGAAAGGTAGATGAATGCTCGTTGGTTTGGGCGCTTAGCTGTTAACTAAGAGTTTGTAGGATCGAGGCCTGCTCATCTAGGAAGGCTTTAGCTTAATTAAAGCGTCTGTTTTGCATGCAGAAGATGTGGGTTAGTACCCCGCATGTCTTATCAGGGACTGAGGGGTTTTAACCCTCGCTTGGGGCTTTGAAGGCCCCGGGTCTGAGGTTAACCTAAGTTCCTTAATGGGTCAAGAGGATAAGTGCGGTAGGGGTTAGGGGGAGTAAGAGAAGGGAAGTTGTAGTGAAGATGGCTGTAGGAAGTGTCGTTTGGGATGTTATTAGTCGTCAGGGGGTAGAGGCCAGAAGGTTATTGGGGGAGAGGGTTAGGGTTATGGTGTATGAAAGGCGAAGATAAAAGTAAAGGCTTAGCAGTGCGGAGAGGGCGGCGAGGGTGGCGGTGGGAATAAGCATCTGCTTAGTTAGTTCTTGCAAAATAAGTCATTTTGGCATAAAACCTGTAAGTGGGGGTAGGCCCCCTAGTGAAAGTAGAACTAGGGGGGCGAGAGATGTAAGTACTGGGGCTTTTGCCCATGAGGTTGCAAGTGCATTAATGTTGGTTACTTTATTAAGTTTAAATATTAGGAATGCTGATGATGTCATAATAAAGTACGTCAGGAGTGTTAGTAATGTTAGAGGGGGTGAGAATTGGAGAACTAAAACTATTCAACCCAGGTGACCAACTGAGGAATAAGCAAGAATTTTTCGGAGCTGGGTCTGGTTTAGGCCGCCTCATCCGCCAATAAGTGTTGAGGAGATGCCAAGAAAGATAAGCATGGCTGAGTCGGTAGGTTGAATTTGAAGTAGGAGGGCAAAGGGGGCTAGCTTTTGTCAGGTAGAGAGAATTAGGCCTGTGGTAAGGTCTAGTCCCTGGAGAACTTCGGGTAGTCATGAGTGTACTGGGGCTAGTCCTAGTTTTAGGGCAAGAGCGAGTGTGATTATTATGGTGGGGAGGGGGTGCGATATCTGTTGAATGTCTCATTGGCCTGTAAGTCATGCGTTAGTGGCGCTGGCAAATAGCAGTATGGCGGCTGCGGTGGCTTGAGTAAGAAAATATTTAGTTGTAGCCTCAACTGCTCGTGGGTGATGTTGTTGGGCTATAAGGGGGATAATGGCGAGGGTGTTAATCTCAAGTCCTATTCAGGCCAGAAATCAGTGGGAGCTTATGAACGTAATGGTAGTCCCGAGACCTAGGCTAAATAGTAAAATAGTTAAGATATAAGGGTTCATTGGTAAAGGAGGGAATTTAACCCGACATGTTTGGGGCATGAGCCCAAAAGCTTTATTAGCTGACTTTACTAGAAAGTGGTGTAGTGGAAGCACTAAGAGTTTTGATCTCTTGGGGTAGGGTTCAAGTCCCTTCTTTCTAAGGAATTGGAGGGGCTTGAACCCTCATGCCGCACTCTATCAAAGTGGTCCTCTGCTTCAGGCACAATTCCACGTTTAAAGTTGTGGGGGGAGGCCTGCGAATGCAATGGGCAGGGCCAAATGTCAAATAATGAGTGCTAAGGTCAGGGGAAGGAAGTTTTTTCAGATAAGATGCATCAATTGGTCGTATCGAAATCGAGGGTAAGAAGCTCGGACTCAGAGGAAAACAATTGATAGGAGGGCTGCTTTTACTATTAAGTTAATTGTGGTTAGTCCGGGGATTGTCGGAATGTGGTAGGCTCCTAAGAATAAGGTTGCCGAAAGTGTATTTATTAATAGAATATTGGCGTATTCTGCTAAAAAGAAGAGGGCAAATGGGCCACCTGCATATTCTACATTAAATCCTGAGACTAGTTCAGATTCACCTTCGGTAAGGTCGAAAGGAGCTCGGTTTGTTTCTGCGAGGGTTGAAATGTATCATATTGCGGCAAGAGGTCAGGCGGGTAAAATTAACCAGATGCTTTCTTGGGCGGTATTAAAGGTTTGAAGCGTAAAGCCTCCTGTAATAATGATAATGCTAAGAAGGATTAGTCCGAGGCTCACTTCATATGAAATAGTTTGGGCTACGGCTCGGAGGGCTCCAATCAAGGCATATTTTGAATTTGATGCTCATCCAGACCCTAAAATTGAATAGACTGCAAGGCTAGATAAAGCAAGAATAAATAGGATTCCCAGGTTTAGGTCGGCTACGGGGTAGGGTATAGGTATTGGGGCCCATAGCGTAAGCGCAAGGGTAAGCGCTAGGATAGGGGTAAGCAAAAATAGTACGGGGGAAGAGGTAGAGGGTCGAACGGGTTCTTTAATAAAAAGTTTTACGCCGTCGGCAATAGGCTGAAGAAGTCCGAAAGGGCCGACAATATTAGGCCCCTTTCGGAGTTGTATATACCCCAAGACTTTTCGTTCAATCAAGGTTAAGAAGGCAACTGCAAGGAGAACGGGTACGATGAAGGCTAGGGGGTTAACAACGTGTATTATAATGGTGACCATAGAGTTAAAGAGAGGATTTGAACATCTGTGAGAAAGGACTTAGGTCTTTAGCAGTATACCGGACTCTGCCACTTTAACATGCCATTTTCTTGGGCATACGGTTTATGCCCTCTTGTTTAATTTATTTGGTTTCATTAAGTGAGGGGGAGGCGTACTTTAAGTATGGGCCTCTTCTCTTCGGTCCTTTCGTACTAGAAAAGATCACATTATAGATAGAAACTGACCTGGATTACTCCGGTCTGAACTCAGATCACGTAGGACTTTAATCGTTGAACAAACGAACCCTTAATAGCGGCTGCACCATTAGGATGTCCTGATCCAACATCGAGGTCGTAAACCCCCTTGTCGATATGGGCTCTGAAAGGGGATTGCGCTGTTATCCCTAGGGTAACTCGGTCCGTTGATCGGCTTTGCCGGATCTAGTTTGGTCAGAATTTCTGTTGATTTAGAGCGGTAGCTCTTGATTTAAGGAAAATAATCCTATTCCACGTGGGGGTTCTCTATTTCCCCGCGGTCGCCCCAACCAAAGACATTAGGGCAGGAGTCAGTTTGGCTTTATTCTTTATTCGGGGTAAGTAGCGTGATCTGCGTTGGTGTCTAAAGCTCCATAGGGTCTTCTCGTCTTATATTTTTATCCCCGCTTCTGCACGGGGAGATCAATTTCATTGACTTGGAAAAGGAGACAGTCAAGCCCTCGTTATGCCATTCATACAGGTCTCCATTTAAAAGACAAGTGATTGCGCTACCTTTGCACGGTCAGGATACCGCGGCCGTTAAACGTATAGTCACAGGGCAGGCGGGACCTCTTATATTTTGTTTTTGCAAGAGGCGGTGTTTTTGGTAAACAGGCGAGGCTGTGGGTTTGCCGAGTTCCTTCTTTTCCTTTTAGTCTTTCCTAAAAAGCACTCCAGTGTGGGGTTAACGCTTGAATTTGATTGTTTTTCTAGTTGTTTGATTTGTTTGTTCAATGCCCTCTTTGTTTGGGGGCGATTAATGTTCGGCGGGGTGTCCATTCCGATTTACACTTGTGCGAGGAGAGAGGCTGGATTTCTCTTATTACTCATTCTAGCATGGTCGCTTTCATGTATGCATGAAACGGCCCAATAATTTCAGGGGATTAAGATTATGATATCAGAATAAGAAGTGAGGGGGAAAATTTGAGCTTTAACGCTTTCTATTTAGATGGCTGCTATTAGGCCCACAAGAATAAAATACTTTGTTGAGAATATGATCTTTATCCTGCTGATAAGGTTGTGTCCTTTTTCAAAGGAGCTGTACCTCCTTTGACTAACTCTTTCGGTTTCTCTTATATCTGTTTAAGTAAGAACAAGTGTGAATAAAGAAGCCGAGAGGCTGAACTTCTATCCATTTCTTGGGCAACCAGCTATAACTGGGTTCGATAGGTCTGTCACCTCTACTCAAAGCTCGTCCCACTCTTTTGCCACAGAGACGGGTGTGCCCTATTAATAGGCTGTCTTGGAGTAGCTCACGCCAGTTTCGGGGTATCAAACTAAAGTTCTCTTCGCTTGGGGGTTTCTGGCTAGATCATGATGCAAAAGGTACGAGGTGAAGTCTCTGCTTTGTTAAGCGTTACTGGGTTATTTCATTTCTCTTTCAGCGTTCCCTCGCGGTACTTTCTCTATTGCGCTGGAGTTCTTTTTCTGTCTCCCATACTAAAGTGGAAAAATGGTTTGTTTAATAAAAATTTGATATATGAAGGGGTATAAATATTTGCTTTTTGTTAAGTTCATTTAGGCTAGCTATTTGGCAGTCAGAGTAATCCGGTTTGCACGGATGTCTTCTCAGTGTAAAAGGGGTGCTTTCCTGTGTTAAGCTATACTCTGGCTAGTAGAAGTAATTTGTTTGATTATCTCGAGGATGGGCTGTGTATGGCGGGCCGGTCCGGGTTGCGCGGATATTTTGTGCAGGACAATTTTTACAAGCAGATTGGTAAGAACAAAGGAGAAGTAATCTTTAATTGTGGTTAGACTCAGATTAGCCAAGTGCACCTTCCGGTACACTTACCATGTTACGACTTGCCTCCCCTTGTGCAAGTCTAGCAAATTAATTATGTTTTGGAAGTTTATGCATGGGGAGAGTGACGGGCGGTGTGTGCGCGCTTCAGGGCCGGTTTCAGCAGAACACTCTATTTCCTGCTTACTACTAAATCCACCTTCAAACAGAAATTTCAGTCTGTCATCTGTATGCCCTGTAACCAGGGAATGTAGCCCATTTTTTCCCTCTTCATGAGCTACATCTCGACCTGACGTTGGGGGTGAATTTTCACCGGTTTGACTTACTTTATGAGCCTTCACAGGGTAAGCTGGCGACGGAGATATATAGGCGGGATAGGAACAAGAAGAGGTGAGGTTTAACGGGGATCATCGGTTCTAGAACAGGCTCCTCTAGGGGGATCTGAAGCACCGCCAAGTCCTTTGGGTTTGAAGCTGGTGCTTGTAGTACCCAGGCGGATAGTGGGTGTGACTTACTATCAATGTTTAGGGTTAGGCATAATGGGGTATTTAATCCCAGTTTGTACCATAACTTTCGTGGAATCGGGGGGGGGGGTAAAGCCACTTTCGTTGTTGATTTTCTTACCCCCGAGAGCGTATAACAGCCGGGGGGGCATTTAGCTTTAGTTTTGTTTTTTTCCTTAACCACCCTTTACGCCGTAGGCTGTCAACTTGGGCCATAATCACGTTTAACCGCGGTGGCTGGCACGAGTTTTGACCGGCCCAGGATTATCTTTAACTAAGTCAAGTTTTCACTCATAGCTTAATGTTTATCACTGCTGCAATCCCTTGGGGGTGTGGCTGAGCAAGGTGTTGTGGGCTGAAGGTGTCGAGCCTGATACCAGCTCCTTGTTCCCGGACGGGGAACTGTAGGGCATTCTCACGGGGGCGCGGATACTTGCATGTGTAAGTTTAGTAAAAGTTGAGAGCAAGGCCAGGACCAAACCTTTGTGCTAGCGGAGCTTTTTAAGGCCCATCTTAGCATCTTCAGTGCTATGCTTTAATTAAGCTACGTTAGC